GCTCATAAGATAAGTACTCGGTAGGGATGACAGGATTTGAACCTGTGACATTTTGTACCCAAAACAAACGCGCTACCGAGCTGCGCTACATCCCTTTCAATTAGTCTACAGTGTTATTGTAGAGAATCCCTGTGTTCTTTTCCACATCTTTATTTCTTTCATTGATATACCAACTTGTCCTTTCCTCTTTTTTTTCTCATATCATAATCATATAAAAATAATAGATTGATATTATATACGTAGTGAAGAAATATGAAAAAAAATGAATATTTGTCGGTACTTCTCAGACAGAACAGGACATCTTTTTTTTTTAAGGGCAAATTTTTACGGAATTGTTGTACATACATTAGGTATTCTACGTAGAAATACAAGTGTCAGTTATTAACTACATATACACATTTGGGCATATATGTATTACTATATATGTAAATTAGAATAAAAAAAAAGAAGGAGGGCTTTAAATGCGAAATCTCAAAACATATCTTTCTGTGGCACCAGTAGTAAGTACTCTATGGTTTGGTTCTTTAGCAGGTTTATTGATAGAGATCAATCGGTTATTTCCGGATGCGTTAATATTTCCCTTTTTTTCATTATAGAGACCCAAAGGAGGTGAAGAAAATTAGAGCTACAATGACTAATCCCCTCCCTTACTCTTCTTTTTTTAGAATTAAAAAGAAATTCTAAAAAAATTAAAGTGGATTCACCAGTCAAACTATGAACTTGGGGTTTCGGGACCAAAATTCAATTAAGTTATAATAGCGTGATAAAGAAAATGCAATAGTTGTGACAACAATATCATACAAGATAATTGAATGAAAAATTCAATATTGTACAGAAATTCTAAGTATAGAGTTAGAAATCATTATATTACTTAATATTACTATATTGAGAGATTGCAAGGAAATCTTTCATAATTGGATTTCAATTTAGCAACTTCTATTTCTTTTTGCAATCAAAAATTTAAAGGAGGTTCATGGCCAGGGGTAAAGATGCCCGAGTAACGATTATTTTGGAGTGTACCAGTTGTGTTCGAAACCGCGTTAATAAGGAATCAATGGGCATTTCCCGATATATTACTCAAAAAAATCGACATAATACGCCTAGTCGATTGGAATTGAGAAAATTCTGTACGGCTTGTTACAAACATACGATTCACGGGGAGATAAAGAAATAGATCTAACCGACCGCTCGCGCGTCCGCCTTGCTTTCCAAAGAAGACGAAAAACGACATATTTTAGATTTATATAACAATTATTCTATTTTATATAACAATTATTCTATATTAATATTATTTATAGAACAAAAATTATATATAACATATAACAGATCCTATATTTATTTAAAATTTATATATAAAATAAACAAAACAATCCTTTTTTTTAATTCGAAATCATTTCTGATACGATCAAAATAGAATTAGGATTTTCAGGACAAGGAATAAAAAAACCATGGGTAAATCCAAGCGACTCTTTCTTAAATCTAAGCGATCTTTTCGTAGGCGTTTGCCCCCGATTGTATCGGGGGATCGAATTGATTATAGAAATATGAGTTTAATTAGTCGATTTATTAGTGAACAAGGAAAGATATTATCTAGGCGAGTGAATAGATTGACCTTAAAACAACAACGATTAATTACTATTGCTATAAAACAAGCCCGTATTTTATCTTTGTTACCTTTTCTTAATAATGAGAAACAATTTGAAAGAAATGAGCCGACTCCTAGAACTATTGGCCTTAGAATTAAAAATAAATAAGCTTGTTCTTGAATTGAATCAAACTAAAACTTTAATCCGACTTCAAATGCGAATTGACATTTTGTTCAAAAAATTTTAAAAAATCAATTTTATTGTTGTGTCGGAAGAAAAAAAAAGAATTGGGGAAGAAATCCTTTTTTTTAACGTGTTTTTTTATTGTGACGATTTTATCGTCTTATATCCTATTTTACCATACTAATTTCTACTCTACCTTCCCAAATTAACTCACCCGGGAAACATTACACTGGATTCCTTGCAATCTCTTTTATCTTATTTTAAGATCTCGTTGGAAATCATATAAAGACAATTCCTATTTAATATAGCAATTTGTGCAAGTATTTTACGATTAAGAAGCAACTGCCCCTTGTACAGATTGTGTATTAATTTACTATAACTATAGTATAGTTTATTCGCTCGAATTACTGCATTTATACGAGTGATCCACAAACGTCGAAAATCTCTCTTTTGTCTACCTCTATCTTGATGAGCGGAAACCAAAGCTCTTATTTTCTGTTGAGTAATAGTTCGAGAAAGTCTTGAGTGAGCCCCTTGAAAACTTGCAGCAAATAAACGAATTTTGGTTCTACGTCTTCGAGCTATATATCCTCGTTTAATTCTAGTCATTGAATAAATGAAACTTTGATGAATAACTAATTGATTTCTTTTCTTTCAGTTATTTCCTTTACCTTTCCTAATTTATTAATAACAAAGCGGATTCTTCCAGTGTATAAAAAAAAAATTCCAATGTCTTTTGCTACTATAACCTTCCTGACCACGATTTTTTTCTAGGCTTTTCACCTCAAAATAATAAATTGTATTGATACTAGATATCAAAAACATAGTAAAGTAAATAAAAAAAGTAGTAAATTAAATAGAAATAGGTATAGTGGTTTCCTTCGTTTTTATGGTTGCTTCTTAACGGTGAGGTCCTCTCTATACACCGGAGCCTCCTCCCTCATTTAATCAATCTTATTGTTAACTTGTACAGTTTACACTTTTTGGCTCTACCCATCATTATCCAGTAATAAGTCTTTCACACAGAGACCCACCTATACAGTAACGGTATTTTTTTTTATTATGAAGATTCGCTGAGTAGCTGACCTTGTTAGTCCGTTCTTGCAGGAGTCAAGAGTTAAGGGTATAATCTTTTTGCTTTTAAAATAGCATTTCCCCGCTTAATGAATACCATTTGCTATCAATGGGGAATTCTTTATCATCTTAAATTAGAAGTGTAAGTGATTGGATTTGTACCAATGTCAACCATAAATTAATTTGATACCGCAATAGAAGGATATGATAGATTTTTTTAGATATTTTACTTTTTCGTATATGGTCTTCTTACCCTATATCACTTATACTGGATCAATTCTTTTATTTTTGCCTATGATCTGAACGAGTCGCACATACACCCTAGTACATGTTCCTCGTCGCTGAGGACATCCCCCAAGAGCGGGGGATTTTGTGACATTTTTGATTGGCTGTCGTGTGTTTCTAATAAGTTGTTTAATAGTTGGCATGTTGAATCATATATGAGAATGGGATGGTTTAGATCGATCCTAACCGGATAATTATGAATCCTTTTTTATTACTGTATTGTATTCATAAAATATTGTATTAACTTCAGTAAGAAGATATAATATCCCATTATATACTTGCGTAAAAGCTCTCTCTTTTTTTTTTATTCAACTGCTACAAGATCAACAAGTCCGTGAGCTTGGGCTTCTGTTGCTGACATAAAAACATCTCTTTCCATGTCTTCGGAAACAACCCATAAGGAATTTCCCGTTCTTTGTGCATAAACCTTTGTCAGGGTTTCGCGCAGCGTCAGTAGTTCTTCCGCTTCCAAGATAAAATCTCCCGTCGATGCCATATAAAAAGAACTAGAAGGTTGATGGATCATTACCCTGATGAAATAAAACATAATAAATATTATATCTCGAAAGAATAATATTTATATAATAAAACGATAGAAAAAAGAGAAAATTGAACAACCGTACAGGCATCTTTTACACATTGCATACGGCTCTACAATGGAATTTTTTTTTATACCTTTTTTACCTTACATTGAAGAAATAGAAAATCAATTTATAGGGGCTATCATATTCACATAGGTAAATGATCCAATAACCACCCTTCTTTTTGGAGTAGTTAAAAAAATACTACGATGGTTCCGTTGCTTTATATATCAAATTCCTCTGTTATTTAGCAATCCCAAAGTTTCTTTTTTTTTTTTGTATTCTTTCAGAAATATATTTTTAAGAGTTTTTGGTGTGAAAACAAAAAAGTTTGTGACGCTGAAATGTGTCTTCCTGCTATATCAGATAAAATAGGAAATACCCTTTATCTCATACTACTCTTTCGATACATAAGTTAACAATTTTGACAAAAAATGAAATATCGAATTCGAAGTGCCATGCTATTATTACTTAATATTCCTATTTCATATATCGCGAAGGCATAGTCCTGTCTTCTTTTCTTTTTTTTTTTTATCTCAAATCAAATAAAAAACTCATTGGCGCCAAGCGTGAGGGAATGCTAGACGTTTGGTAATTTCTCCTCCGACCAGAATAAAAGATCCCATTGAAGCGGCTAATCCTATGCATATTGTTTGTACGGCTGGTTGCACAAATTGCATAGTATCATAAATACCTAATCCAGGGATTACCCATCCGCCTGGAGAGTTTATAAACAAATACAGATCTTTGGTATTATCCTCTATACTGAGATATACCATAAGACCAATAAGTTGATTCGAGATCTCAGTATCCACTTCTTGTCCTAAAAAAAGAAATCTTTCTCGATAAAGTCGGTTGAGTGGGCTAAAATTGTATTCCCTCGGAACCGTACATGCATCGTTTAATGCATACGGTTCAATACACTTCGCGAAAAAAAAGAATCAATGTGTAGATTCTAGTTTTTTTTTTATTTTTTTTAAGAATAAAAATATAATAATCACTAAACTTTTCGGACTACCTTCTTATTGATGTATTCTTTCATCGGAATTTAATCCAAATTACGATGTAATTTTCTTGTTCCTGAATGGTCTTCTTGAATTCTTTTAGGTTTATGCTCTACTCCGAGTAAAGATCTGACCGGTTTTTATTTGCATATATAGGCCAAATATCCACCTACTACTTCTTTTTTTCAATGAAAATTTATTTCATGTCTTCCGCCAAATATGAAATATTCAATGCATTCATCATATTACTCAATTTATTAACAGTTTGAGATCACTTCTGTTTTTCTATTAGAAAATATAATAAAAATTATGATATTAACTAGAAATAATAGATCTATTACCAATTGGTTTTTTCTAAACGGAGCCTGGATATTTCATTTTATTGTTCGAATCGAAGCAACCATAAATTAGTATAATTGCTAATATTAATCTGTATATCCCCTAAAAAATGGATTTCTTTTTTTGATTTTATTCGTTGCATTTCACGCTCCAAATTTTTGATGATTCAATCAATCGTTCTTGGGCGAAAGAGAGGATATCTCAATCGGGTAAGATAATGGGGAAATACCATATAACCAAATAGATCTGACAAGTCGCACTATACGTCAACCCACGATGCATCTTCTTCTCCAGGATTTCGAAAAGGTACTTTTGGAACACCAATAGGCATTAAACGAAAGAAAAATGAAGTACTATAATTTCACTTTGATGTGAAAGCGTAAAAATAGGTTTATTGTCTTACTAATATTTTATCTTTTATCCGGAGATAAAAAAAAAATAAGTTCATAAAAAAGTAAGACAGAATGACTAAAATAAATTTGTTAAAAATAGGTCTTTTCTTTGGGATGAGAAACAAATCTAGATGCAGTTACTTATATAAAATACTATCAACATCCTACCATTGCGTATTGGTACTTATCGGGTGTAGAATAAATCTGCTTCTTTTTCTTCCTACGAGCCAAATTGTTCTATTTTTATTAAAAGATTTTCTTACTAAAAGAATAGGACATATTTTAATCCTTTCCCCGAGATAATCCACTAAAAATGGAAAGTAAGGTTCATAGTATAGTTTTTTACAGTGCAATAAAGTTACATAGCGTCTATTTTTAATTGAAGGGGGGTATTTCTATGGGTTTGCCTTGGTATCGCGTTCATACGGTTGTATTGAATGATCCCGGCCGTTTAATTTCTGTACATATAATGCATACTGCTCTGGTTGCTGGTTGGGCCGGTTCGATGGCTCTATACGAATTAGCGGTTTTTGATCCTTCTGACTCTGTTCTTGATCCAATGTGGAGACAGGGTATGTTCGTTATACCCTTCATGACTCGTTTAGGAATAACGAATTCCTGGGGTGGTTGGAGTATCACAGGGGGGACTCTAACGAATCCGGGTATTTGGAGTTACGAAGGTGTGGCTGGTGCACATATTGTGTTTTCTGGCTTATGCTTTTTAGCAGCTATTTGGCATTGGGTGTATTGGGATCTAGAAATATTTTGTGATGAACGTACAGGGAAACCCTCTTTGGATTTGCCCAAGATCTTTGGAATTCATTTATTTCTCTCAGGGGTGGCTTGCTTTGGTTTTGGCGCATTTCATGTAACAGGGTTGTATGGTCCCGGAATATGGGTATCCGATCCTTATGGACTAACCGGAAGGGTACAAGCTGTAAATCCAGCATGGGGTGTGGAGGGTTTTGATCCTTTTGTTCCGGGAGGAATAGCCTCTCATCATATTGCAGCAGGAACTTTGGGCATATTGGCGGGTCTATTCCATCTTAGTGTCCGTCCGCCCCAACGTCTATACAAAGGATTACGTATGGGAAATATTGAAACCGTCCTTTCCAGTAGTATCGCTGCTGTCTTTTTTGCAGCTTTTGTAGTTGCTGGAACTATGTGGTATGGCTCAGCAACTACCCCGATTGAATTATTTGGTCCCACTCGTTATCAATGGGATCAAGGATATTTCCAACAAGAAATATATCGAAGAGTTAGTGCAGGACTAGCTGAAAAGCAAAGTTTATCTGAAGTTTGGTCTAAAATTCCTGAAAAATTGGCTTTTTATGATTACATCGGCAATAATCCGGCAAAAGGGGGATTATTCAGAGCGGGCTCAATGGATAACGGGGATGGAATAGCTGTTGGTTGGTTAGGACACCCTATCTTTAGGGATAAAGAAGGGCGTGAACTTTTTGTACGTCGTATGCCTACTTTTTTTGAAACATTTCCGGTTGTTTTGGTAGACGGAGACGGAATTGTTAGAGCCGATGTTCCTTTTAGAAGGGCAGAATCCAAATATAGTGTCGAACAAGTAGGTGTAACTGTTGAGTTCTATGGCGGCGAACTCAATGGAGTCAGTTATAGTGATCCTGCTACTGTGAAAAAATATGCTAGACGTGCTCAATTGGGCGAAATTTTTGAATTAGATCGTGCTACTTTGAAATCCGATGGTGTTTTTCGAAGCAGTCCGAGGGGTTGGTTTACTTTTGGACATGCTTCATTTGCTCTGCTCTTCTTCTTTGGACACATTTGGCATGGCGCTAGAACTTTGTTCAGGGATGTTTTTGCTGGTATTGACCCAGATTTGGATGCTCAAGTGGAATTTGGAGCATTCCAAAAACTTGGAGATCCAACTACAAGAAGACAAGTAATCTGATACAATACATATATATTTCTTTTTGTTTTGTGATTTGATAGAGGATACCGAAAAATCTTGATTTGAATCGCTGTCTTTTTTTTGACTCTTGCCTTGCTCTTTCTTTATTCGGGAGACGATCTCAAATAAACA